TCATCTTACGAGAATAAAGTATGGCGTGGATCAACCCGAAGAGGTATGTATAAAAGTATTTGCCTCGAGGAGGGATCCGAGAATTCCGTCTGTTTTCTGGGTTTGGAAAAGTGTGGATTTTCAAGAACGGGAATCCTACGATATGGTGGGAATCTCTTATTCTAATCATCCGCGTTTGAAACGTATTTTAATGCCTGAAAGTTGGATAGGGTGGCCTTTGCGTAAAGATTATATTGCCCCCAAATTTTATGAAATCCAAGATGCTCATTGAATGATAAAACAAGGATCTTCACTTCTAGAATTCTATAGATTCCAGGCTCTCTTCTCGGTGAAACATAGGAATTTAGGTCTCATTTGTAGTCTGGCTAGGATAACAAACAAGACACTTAGGGCTTCATTGGGATTCTCAAATTTGAAATATACTTATTTCGGATGATCCAAGCCAATAGGATGAACCAAATGAGTTCTGCATCATGAACTTTGTCGTGCGCACATCACTTAGATGGACTCTAATAAAGTCATGTAATGTAGGAGGCAATGCAAAAATAGAATTTGAAAAAAATACAAGGGAATGAAAGGATATCGGATTCGATTTCTATTCGTTTTTTTTTGAAGGAGAGGATAAATCAACTCAAAAGAATAGAAATCTAGAGTCTCATTTCTTAGATACTTTGTCTAAGAAAGTCTTTACCCATCTATCAAATCAAAATAGATGGGATATCTCTCTAAAAACCGAGAGGGCTAATATATATTAGGATCTAGACTCTTTATGAATTGAATCCAAATGTATCTTGATTCATATCAATTCCTTTATAGAGGCTCAGCCAAATGAATCGTGTGTCAGGAACCAGATTTGAACTGGTGACACGAGGATTTTCAGTCCTCTGCTCTACCAGCTGAGCTATCCCGACTATTCCCGATACTGCATCCTCATTTTACTAGAGAAGTTGGGTATATGTCAATTGAAAGGATATTAGAAAGTCTCGTCCAGGTCCGGGAATTTATTGGATCGTCAAAAGAACAACTTAGTAAGTTTCCGGATGAATAAAAATCTCCATTGTGAATCATTCAAATTCAAATGGGGATTCCTTGCTCAAAGATGTTCATTTGTACACGTATAATCTATCCCACAAAACTCGTGAGAAGAGAAAAACCTTTCTGCTCAGAGTGGTTGGTAAAAGCGTAGGTGAATGGGAAAGAGAAGGGATTTGGAAGCGCTAACGAAAAAAAGGATCAATATAAAGAAAAGGATAGACTCAAGCGTTAGACAGCGAAATGGGCTCTTTGGGGATAGAGGGACTTGAACCCTCACGATTTCTAAAATCGACGGATTTTCCTCTTACTATAAATTGCATTGTTGCCAATATTGACATGTAGAATGGGACTCTATCTTTATTCTCGTCCAATGACTCAATTCTTCAAAAGATCTATCAGACTCTGGAGTGAATGATTTGTCTCTTTATTCTTCAATCTGAATCGATTCACAAGAATTCTTCCATTTTTCATATAACAAATCCAGATTCGAGCCGTCATTAATCATTTGATATTTTATAGTATTTCAGTACGCATACCTTACCTATGTATATTATATAGGGTTATCCTTCACTCTTTCTGAAGTTTCAAGAGAAAGATTCCTTTACCAACGTAAGACAATCAACTCCATTTGTTAGAACAGCTTCCATTGAGTCTCTGCACCTATCCTTTTTGATTTTCGCTTTCCGAACCTTTCTTTGTTTTCAGAAAACGGGATTTGGCTCAGGATTGCCCATTTTTGTTAATTCCAGGGTTTCTCTGAATTTGAAAGTTCTCACTTAGTAAGTTTCCCTACCAAGGCTCAATCCAATTAAGTCCGTAGCGTCTACCAATTTCGCCATATCCCCCTTTGAGATTAAGATCTCACTGTGATGTCCTTCCCACTTGTCTTTTATTTCTACCGGCACTATTGAATTTAGTAGAGACTTATTGCTATCTCGAAAAAGTCTTTTCTCATCTTTGCTTTTTGGTCCAATCAAAAACGATTTTATCATTTATGTCTCTACAATTCAATATAAGTGGATCCATCCCATATATCTATCTGTCCTCCTTCCGATCACTTTTCTATGTAATTACCATTACTTAAACGGTCGATTTTTCGTCCTAAATTCCACCTTTCCGAATGAAAGCGGCGGCATGTCTCATTTGTTATAACTAAGAATTCCATTCAAAAATGAGAATTTGCAAGATAGATGATAGGGAAGAAAAGAGAGAAGGGTAATCAAAAGAATTTCAAATGTCGGTTGAATTCAAAAACAAAAAAATTGTATTCTAATTAGTTAATAGCAAGCAAGGATTCTGAGAGTTTATTGAATTCCTAGGCGTGTCGAATTTCTCGTATGTCAGCCTACTTAGCTCAGAGGGTAGAGCATCGCATTTGTAATGCGATGGTCATCGGTTCGATTCCGATAGTAGGCTTTTCTCTTTTTCTTTTTTTGATTTTTCATCATTGAGAATGTCCTTTTGAAATCAAAGACTAGTGAAAAAAATGTCTTCCGCTTTTGCTAAAAGTCATCGATTTCTATTAGGTTATAGGAACTTCCAACTAGGATATAAAAAGTTTTCTATATCTATAATAGAGAATATAAAGGAAAGAGCTGGATATTTCTTTATCCTTTTCTTTTTCTATATCTATATAAAGAATATAAAGGAAAGAGCTGGATATTTCTTTATCCAATTCATCTCGTTATTCTTTAATAGTCCATTTGAGTCATTTTCACTTCATTTCTCATTTAGTTCAGTTTGAGTTTAGTTTTATTCTGTAAAATGAAATTTCATCAATAAGAGTGAAATATAAATAAGAGGAAGGAGTCTTTATGTCACGTTACCGAGGACCTTGTTTCAAAAAAATACGCCGGCTGGGGGCTTTACCGGGCCTAACTAATAAAAGTCCCAAAGACCGAAAGGATCGTAGAAACCAATCGGGGTCTTGGAAAAAATCCCAATATCGTATTCGCCTAGAAGAAAAACAAAAATTGCGTTTTCATTATGGTCTTACAGAACGCCAATTGCTTAAATACGTTCGTATCGCCGGAAAGGCCAAAGGTCCGACAGGTCAGGTTTTACTACAATTACTCGAAATGCGCTTGGATAACATTCTTTTTCGATTGGGGATGGCTCCGACTATTCCTGGAGCTCGCCAATTAGTTAACCATCGACATATTTTAGTAAATGGTCGGATCGTAGACATACCAAGTTATCGCTGCAAACCCCGAGATACTATTACGGCAAAGGATGACGGAAAATCTAAAGTTCTAATTCAAAATTCTCTCGATTCCTCTCCTCACGAGGAATTACCAAACCATTTAACTCTTGACCCAGTGCAATCTAAAGGATTAGTCAATCAAATAATAGATAGTAAATGGGTCGGTTTGGAAATAAATGAATTGCTAGTCGTAGAATATTATTCTCGTCAGACTTAAACCGAACGAAAATAAAAAATTTTTCTAATAAGGTAAAGTGTGGACAACTTTGCTCCCTTTCGGCGAAGTCAATTAACCTAAGGTTAAGAGAAAGAAGGGTTTGAGCCGTATTTTTCGCTTATTTCGGTATCATAATCGAGAGGGAGATTTTCTTTCCTTATCTCCCCCTTTCTTTCCAGTCTTTTACGTGCCACAGCCATTAGGAATAGAGAATCTATATCAAAGAACGGTCTAACTGTATGGAAGACTTATATCGATTCTTATTTGATCTATTGTGGTTAGTAAGATCGGTGCCTTGGGTGAAGGTACGGAAAGAGAGGGATTCGAACCCTCGGTAAACAAAAGCCTACATAGCAGTTCCAATGCTACGCCTTGAACCACTCGGCCATCTCTCCTACATAATGATTATGACCCAAAAACCGAGTGAATTGCGAGTCATTTATCTGAATTATTGGGTAGGTCCGACTAATCAACTCTAACGATAAAAGCTATCAAAATCGAAAATTTTTGATCCAAGTCAAAGAAAGATCTTTCCTTCGAGGCTCCCGAGATAAAGAGAAAATTGCTTTACTTGTGAAAACGATTAACTCTTCCTGTTTGCCAAAACAAGGTTCTCTTCTTTGTCGGCGTATCCCTTTCTTCCCGATTCAATCACGAAATTCGAACAAATCAACCGATTGAGGGATCTATATTTTATAGACGCGGATTAATGGATCTCTTTAGATCATCATTCTAGTTAGACTACGATTCGATACCCTAAGACTTTTCATCCAATCCAGGTTTCGAGTTATCAACAACAAACTCCTAGGCCATCGATCTAGTACAAATTCCTAAACTCTCTTTTCTATGGGATTATTTTTCTATTTGGATTGTCTCGTGTATCCCCGCTATGTACACAAGACAAAATAAAATAGGCGGTTATTCTCTTCTCATCATAGACTGATTATGAGTATTCGATCCTTTTTCTTCTTTGGATCCTAATTCCATCAAAATTTCGTGGTTTCTTCTAATCTGTAACTTCAATGTCATCGGCATCGTTTCCTTCGTTGGTTATACGATTCCATTAGAATGAAATCGAATCAGGTTGCACTATTTTGTTTTTAGTTCTTATCAATTCCCGTGAAAAGGAACAATTTGAATAGTGAATAGTTGAATAGAAGGCAAATATTTTTTTTATTTTGAATGACTCTAATTTTATGGTATTTCGTACTGTACCATTCTTTTCGTTGTGGGATCCTGTTTCCATGAGAGAGAGGGAATGCTAAGAATTTTCGAATGGATTGTTGCCTATGCCTAGACCACGGATAAATGGAAATTTTATTGATAAGACCTTTTCAATTGTAGCCAATATCTTATTACGAATAATTCCGACAACTTCAGGAGAAAAAGAGGCATTTACCTATTATAGAGATGGTGCGATTTGATTTTTTTATTCCTCTTAGTCTTACGAGAAAGACACACGATTCGGGATCGGGATAAAAAGAAAAAGAAATCTACGCTTGTTGAAGGTAAAGTTTGGAAATAGAACAACTCCTTCTGTTGTGT